TTATGTATCTGCACCCCTTGGGATCGATAAACCTTTTGAACCTTATTAACCAAAGAGATACGACTTTGCACTATAGTTAGCTCAGCACCAATCAGGAATGCCCAAGGAATTCCAAGAATTCTTGTTATACATTTGTTCCAAGTCTCAATCCTCTTTTCGAGATTCATCGATATTGAATCAATCGAACGCACTTCTAACACCTGTTCCACTTTTGGAAGACCTTGCGTTATATCACCAGATCTTGATTTTTCATATATAAATGTAACTAATGTATCTCCTTCGTAAAGGATTTCCCCATAATGTCCATGAACAGTTGCTCCTGGAGTAGCCAAATAAGGCTTAGCTGATCGTATTACCACAGAGTCAACTTGAAGAATTAGAACTTGACCCGATTTTAAATGCGGTCCTTTTTTGGCTATACATACATTTTCACAAAGAAACTGCCCAAGACTAACGATTGTAGATGTCTCTTCACAACAATTGTAATGCAGAAAATACCAATTCAAATTGAATGGATTCAAAATGATGTTACTGCAGGAATAGGGATTATAAATTTTACCTTTTTCATCCAGTAAATAATATTTAAGTATTTGAAAAATCTGTTTTAAATTGTCAAGTTGCAAATAGTTAGTTACCAAGATTTGATTATGGGTTATTAAATCGGAAAAGAAATCAAAATTATAAATTGGAAAGCCTGTTCCTAAGGGGCCCAACGGATTCCTAATTGGAATTAGGGGGTCCTCTTTGATTGATTCTTTTATCACATTGGGAGATTTTACATCGTTGAATGGGCCTGTTCGAGAACAATTGGATGATGACAAAATTATCAAAGATTGAGATTCCTTATTTCGATTCAATAACGTATGAATAGTTCCTTGATTTGGATTAAGGGATTCTTGAATCCTTGCCTTGGAATAGGAATAAATGGAAGAAAACGGATTGACATTAGCGCGATCTGATCCATTCTCAGAGATTAATCCTGAACCCGACAGATCATTTCTTTTTCCGGTATACAAAATAGGTGACTTCGCTAAGTCGATTCTTAGAAAATCTCTAATTAAACCATTTGTCCTTATTTCAACAAAGGAAGCACAGGCCTTTTCGATCTTTTTGTCTTGGTCCCAATTCAACACTAAACAAGTCCGAACTAATTGAATACTTGTGTCCCAAATTTCAAGAATTGGGTCGTAATAAAGGATATAGTTGACAACTCGAAGTTGTAGATTATCACTTTCTTGCAAGAGATCCGGTGGGAAAAGTCTTCCTAAATTTATACCATCCGTTTTTTTATATGGGACTACAGGTTGAACCAAAACAAAATATTTTTTTTCATACCTGGAAAGTTTCATTCGTTGGATATAGAGCCAATTTTTCAATTTTTTGTATTCTTTGGAATTTTGTTTTCCCCCTCCTGGTGGTATCAATCGGAATGCCTTGTTTGTCTTTCCAGGAAAATGGATATCTCCAGAAAAGATTATTAGTTTAATTTTTTCTGCTTTTTTCTTCACTCGGACCAATCCACCTACCCGACTTCTTCTATTTAAAGTGATTTGTGTATCTATCCCAATAATACTATTGTGCCGTACCATTATGGAACAAGATTCGGCCAAAATGTGGACTTCCACGGGAATAAAAAAAAACGGATTTACTTCCTTTTGGTATTTTGGCCAAAATACCTTGACTCCTCGATACTCAATCAACTCCTCTTCATTAACGATTGAATTCAGTTCTCTAGTCTCATATTTAGTAAGTCCCGAGCTCTTTCTTATATATCGAGGATCGTCCAAATAAGCAAGAATACTATTTCTACGGAGAATACCATTTCGGGGGATTTCAATTGAGATACCTGAAGAAGGTATTAATTGGTTCTCGCCCTCTTGAATCGATTCGAGTGGGATGATGACTCTATTTCTTCGCCTCTTTGCCAATAAATCCGAATTCCCCTCGAGAACGGCCGGATTTCTGAGATTACAACGACCGGTACATGTCATTCGATTAAGTTCTGAATAATCAGGAATCCTATCTCCTTTTTGATTTTTACCAGAAAAATACGAACTAAAAAATTTGTGTCTCACTTGATTATTAGTTACTGAGGGGTTAGAAATATATCTTCGCTTAACAGAAAGAGAATAAGCGTTCATTTGATCTTGATCCTTGTGGATCGAACAGGGGCCTGGACTGGATCTCCAGGGCTCCCCTAATAATATCCATAAATGACTTGTTTTTGGTAAGAGATGAATATTACCATATGTAAATTCAGGTGCATGGTACACATCGGTATTCCAGTGCATTTCGCCTTCTGAGTCAGAATAAATATGTTTTCGAACCTTCTCTTTCAAATTCAAAGTGGATGTTCTCGCGCGAATCTCAGCAATGACTTGTTCTGATTCTACATATTGATCGTTTTGAACTAAAAGAAAACTTTTGGGCGGAATACACACATTGTGTATAATATCTTCACTTTCAATAGTTACATACAAGTCTCTAGAACATAGAAAAGCAGGATGTCCATGACGTGTACGTGTCGGATGAACCAAATCCTCATTGAATTTTATTTTTCCATTAGAAGGGGCTCGGACATGTTCTGCAGTACCCCCTGTGAATACTCCGCCGGTATGAAAAGTTCTTAATGTTAATTGAGTACCTGGTTCTCCAATAGATTGACCTGCAATAATACCTACAGCTTCTCCCAATTCAACCAGGTCGTCGTGAGCTGGGCTTCGGCCATAGCATAGTTGACAAATCCAAGATGTACTCCTACAAGTAAAGGGGGTTCGAATAGAGATTGGTTGTGCTCTAAAAGTTATGAATCTATTAACAAGTCCAACCCCAATATCTTGATTTCTAGTAGCAATGCATCGCGAACCTATATATATATGATCCGCTAATACACGCCCAATTAATGTTTGGATAAAAATCCTGTCGGTCATCATTCCATTTCGAGGACTTACAGAAATACCTCGGACGGTGCCACAATCTGTTCGACGTACAACAATGTGTTGAACTACTTCAACAAGTCTGCGCGTGAGGTATCCTGCATCTGATGTTCGGATAGCGGTATCCACAACTCCTTTACGGGCTCCGTAGCAAGAAATAATATATTCTGTTAAAGAGAGTCCTTCGCGTAAATTGCTTTGAATGGGTAAATCAATCATTTGACCTTGGGGATCCGACATTAATCCTCTCATACCTACTAATTGATGTACCTGAGATGCATTTCCTCTGGCTCCCGAAAAAGACATTATATGGACTGGATTAAAAGGATCGGTCATCCGAAAATTAGGATTCATTTCTTGTCGCAAATATTCACTTGTGGCATACCAGATCTCGATCGATTGACGTAATTTTTCTACCGCGTGTACATTCCCATAATGATGGTGTTTTTCCAAAATAAAACTTTGTTGTTCAGCGTCTTGAACTAGCCATCTTTTAGAAGGTATTGTTAAAAGATCATCAATTCCTAATGAAATGGATGCGGCGGTAGCTTGTCGGAAACCCAGAGTCTTTACTTGATCCAGGATATGTGATGTATATCCTATTCCATAGTGATCAATAAATCGACTAATAAGTCGTTTCATGGCAGTTCCGTCTATCACTTTATTGTGAAAGACCTGAGTGGGCCGTTCTGCCATCAGTACCTCCATATTGCGCTGAGTAGAATTTGACAATGGGTTTGAGTCAGTGATTGGACAACTTCCTTTTCTAGATCTTGATTCACGTAGAAATTCCGCAATTTTATAGTCCTAGTTAACCCGGCGAGACTCGAATTCCCGCTGGTAGCATAGAATTACAACAGCCCTGCCAAAACCCCTGTATGGCTTCTTCTATTTCTCGATAAAGAGAAATATGCCCAAGAGTGGTTCGAATATATATATAAAGAATTTCTTTTTTTATACTTCTTACTATTAGATAGTGTCCATAAATCTCATAATAGGTCCCCAAAGATTCATAGTGAATTTCAATGGGAGTTTCTCTTGCAGCAATAACGCGTTGATCTAGTCGCCACCGCAGCCACAAAGGACTACCTAAATTGATTCGTTTTTGCCGAAAAGCTCCAATTGCATCATAGGCGTTACAAAAAAACAGTTCTTTTTTTTTTGTATACTTATAGTTATTATCTTCATTTTGATAGTTTCTATCATTACACGGATTATACCTATTTACACAAATACCCCGACGATTTCCACTCGTTAAGACATAGAGTCCACTAAGCATATCTTGAGTTGGTGCAGAAATGGGATCTCCAATAGTTGGAGACAAAAGATTCATATGAGAAAACATAAGTAAACGTGCCTCTGCTTGAGCCTCCAAAGATAAAGGCACATGAACAGCCATTTGATCCCCGTCAAAGTCCGCATTGAAGCCCTTACAAACTAATGGGTGTAAACAAATAGCGCGCCCTTCTACTAAAATGGGGAGGAATGCCTGTATGCCTAATCTATGCAGAGTAGGCGCTCTATTCAGCAATACAGGATGGTCATCCAGAATTTCTTGAAGTATTTCCCATACAATTGGTTTTTTTTTACGAATTTGACTCTTAGCAACTCCGATGTTCGAAGCAAGATGTTTTCTAATTAGGTCACGAATTACAAATGCCTGGAAAAGTTCTATTGCTATTTCGCGAGGCAATCCACATCGATGTAATGAAAGTGAAGGGCCCACGACAATCACTGACCGCCCTGAATAATCGACGCGTTTACCAAGCAGAGTCTCGCGAACTCTTCCTTCTTTGCCTTCAATTACATCTGAAAGCGACTTGTAAACTCTATTATGATCATCCCTCATTGGTTGTCCGCAGATTCCATTATCAAGAAGTGCATCCACTGCTTCTTGTAGCAATTTTTCCTGAGATATTATTAATTCTTCTGGCGTAGCTATACTTGTTGTTAATAGATCTGTAAGAGTATTATTCCGATAGATAATTCTTCTATAGATTTCATTAATATCCGAGGTCACCAGTTTATCCTCATCTATATGATAAATTGGTCTCAACTCAGGAG